TGAACCCTCACGATTTTTAAAGTCGACGGATTTTCCTCTTACTATAAATTTCATTGTTGTCGATATTGACATGTAGAATGGGACTCTATCTTTATTCTCGTCCAATTAATCAAGTCTTCAAAAGATCTATCATATTTTGATGGAGTAAATGATTTGATCAATGAATATTCGATTCGTTTTTCAACTTAGAATTGAATCACACCAATTATAGCTTTATTTTATTCTTCATCCTTTACTGTAGTTTCGATGGAGGGATTCCTTTATTAACACAACGAAACCAACTCCATTTTTTAGAACAGCTTCCATTGAGTCTCTGCACCTATCCGATTCTTTTTTATTATCGCTTTCTGAATCCTGAATCCTTGTTTGTTTTCAGAAAACCGGATTTGGCTCAGGATTGCCCATTTTTTTTAATTCCAGGGTTTCTCTGAATTTGAAAGTTATCACTTGGTAGGTTTCCATACCAAGGCTCAATCCAATTAAGTCCGTAGCGTCTACCAATTTCGCCATATCCCCCCTTTGTGATTCGGATCTGATTATAATACCGTACAATACCGTTTTCTCTTTTCTTTCATTTATATTATGCTGGAACTTTTGAATGCATTAGATAGCTCGATAGCGGTTCGCATATTGAGAACAAACCCCTTCCTTCTATTTGGTTTTCTTGTATATCTTCTTTCATCTCTCTTGGAACCTCCTATTTGGTTCAATAAGAAAAGATTCTATTATATCTGCATCCATAATTCAATATAGATGGATACATACCCCATATATATAGTATATTTAATACCATCTTATCCATTATATTATATATAATTCTAGTATTTTATATAAGATAGTATTATTACACCTATATTCTATTTAACCATATATTTTCCTATTTATTTATATCATTTTTAGCGTGTAATTTTGAATACTTGAACGGTCGATTCTTTTGTTTTCGTATTAGTTTTTATCTTTATTATTATGTCTTATGTATTAATATTCTATTACATTCTATTATTCTATATATAGAATAATATAGAATATAGAATAATATAGAATAATAGAAATATAGAATTCTATTAAGATAAGAAGATTTTCATTTAATTAGTAGGTTATAGTAATTTAATTACTAAATTAAATTTATCAGATTCGATTTAAAATTCTAACTAAATATATATATAAATATAAAATAGAAAATTCAAAAAATATTATTTCTAAAAAATTATTACTAAACAATATAGAACTAACAAAATAGAATTCGATTAGGAAAATCAAATAGTAAACAAAAAATTTCAAATCTCATTTGAATTAAAAAAAACTTACTATCTAATTAAAATATGATAAATCGATCAAAATTATATATTTCTATATTAATATATAGATAATATAACGATTAATTAGATTAATTGTTATATTAGAAGATTTAAGAACGAAGAGGTAATAGATAAAATCCCAGTAGTTTACTAAAATCCTATGGGTGTACAATTTATATTATGCGAGCCCGCTTAGCTCAGAGGTTAGAGCATCGCATTTGTAATGCGATGGTCATCGGTTCGACTCCGATAGCTGGCTTTTCTACATATATTTGATTTTTCTTTTTTACATTTTTCTTTTTTCGATAATTGGTAATGTAAAATCAAAGAAATTGAAAAGTTTTCTTCCCCTTTTCCAAAAAGTCACTAATCTATTAGCTCATAAGGACTTCCAATTAGAAAAAAAATGGAGGAGTTCGATCTATGTAGACCAAATCAATCAAGAAAAGAACCCTTATTTTTTTTTCTATTTTCTTATTTAATACATTTTCTATTAATCTATTTGTTTTCTATTAATATATTTTCAAAACAAAAGAAATTTTTTATTATATAAAATATTATATATTATATATATAATTATATATAATATTAAGTTTAAGGTTAAGGCTGTGATATTGATACAATTCATCCAATTATTCTTTCGAATGATTCTTTAATTATTCTTTGTAGTACAATACTTCAATTTGTAGTACAATACTTCAATAAATTTCGATTCATTTTATTCTATTTAGATTTTCTTTTTCATTTTTATACTATATTATCATTTAGTTTAGTTTAATTTTAAATTGAGTTTTAGGTTTATGAAATTTCCTAAGGAGTCTTTATGTCGCGTTACAGAGGTCCTCGTTTCAAAAAAATACGTCGTCTGGGGGCTTTACCGGGACTAACTAGTAAAAAGCCTCGAGCTGGAAGCGATCTTCGAAACCAATTACGTCCCAATAAAAAATCTCAATATCGTATTCGTTTAGAAGAAAAACAAAAATTGCGCTTTCATTATGGTCTTACAGAAGAACAATTACTTAAATATGTCCGTATCGCCGGAAAAGCAAAAGGGTCAACAGGTCGGGTTTTACTACAATTACTTGAAATGCGGTTGGATAACATCCTTTTTCGATTAGGTATGGCTTCGACTATTCCTCAAGCCCGCCAATTGGTTAACCATAGACATATTTTCGTTAATGGTCGTATGGTAGATATACCAAGTTATCGCTGCAAACCCCGAGATATTATTACAGTAAGAGATGAACAAAAAAAATCTAAGTCTATGGTTCAAAATTATCTTGATTCATCCACCCGTGAGGAATTGCCAAAACATTTGACTCTTCACCCATTCCAATCTAAAGGATCGGTCAATCAAATAATAGATAGTAAATGGGTCGGTTTGAAAATAAATGAATTGTTAGTTGTAGAATATTATTCTCGTCAGACTTAAACTTAACTAAACGAACTAGGGGGATTTTTATTCCTTGGCCATTCTTTCCAGTATTTTCCAGTATTTTCCATACCACAGAAATTTGGATTAGGACTCGAGAATCCATATCAAAGAAAGGCCTAACTGTTGGTGTTGAAATAATAGCGTCCATTGTTATTTGATTTGATATATTTCGGTCAATAACATTGGTGAATTGAGTGAAGGATACGGAAAGAGAGGGATTCGAACCCTCGGTAAACAAAAGCCTACATAGCAGTTCCAATGCTACGCCTTGAACCACTCGGCCATCTCTCCTACATAATGATTATGGTTTAGAAACCGAGTGAATAGTGATTCATTCATATTAGATTTTTAAATAGGTGCGTACACTCTATTTTAACTATAAAAAGAGAAGAACTTTGCCAAACCTTTATTTGAGGTTGAGGGATAAAGAATTTTTTTTGTGAAAAACTGTTCAAAACAATAAATAAGGGTATCTATTCATGTTTACGAAGACAGCATTCCCGACTTTATTTTCGAATATTTCTATCGGATTAAATCAATGAATTGGAAATGACTTCATTGATTGATCTATTTTTTTAGACTATGTTTAATGGCTACCTTTAGATCATGATTCCATTTAGTTTAAACTCTTATTCTATTTTCATAAAAATTCGAAAATTCCTTTCTAATTTTAGATCTTTCAACAAGAACCCTTTAACCCCATAGATTTATTCCAAATTCATGAAAGGCCCCAGAAATTTTTCGATTTCATTGTCTACCGTATACCCCTTATACACAACATAAAACGGGCGGTTATTCTATCCAATTTCATTTGGATAAAATCTTCCAATATTTCTTAGTTTTTATTGATTCCTGTCAAAAAAGAAACAATTTGAGTATGAGTAGACGTTTCATTTTAATGAGTCTGTTTTTATGTTATTTCGTACTGTAAAATCAAATTCCTTTGTTTGTGGGATTTTTTATTTTCTCATGAAAAGTAATTAAAAGAAATTATAGATAGAATGACTTTCTGCCTATGTCTAGATCTCGAATAAATGGAAATTTTATTGATAAGACCTTTTCAATTGTAGCCAATATCTTATTACGAATAATTCCGACAACTTCGGGCGAGAAAGAGGCATTCGCCTATTATCGAGATGGTGCGATTTGATTATTATTATTATTTTGATTATTATTTTATAATTGAATTTAGTTATTTATTTTCTTTCTATCTTTTATTTTTTACCGCTCTTAGTAGAAAGACAGATTAATATTCTATTATTGGGGATAGAAAGAAAAAAATTAGTGAAATAAATCTACGCTTGTTGAAGGTGACGTTTGTAAATAAAACAAGCCCTTCTGTCGTGTATCCCCGATTAATGCAGCCTCAAATGCTTAAATTTTCGATTCTAGAGTATTGAGCGAAAGGTTACACCTATGGGTTAAGTCAAACCTACTCCACTAATACCAATAGGGGGCATAGAGGAAGAGGCACTACTGCTCGGAATCAACAACACGAAAACTTTGTTATAAATTCGCCCTTTTCCTTATTAGGATCGGGGCTAACAAGAATGGTTGGGACAACAAACATCCATCTCGTTCGTGTTTTGGATACCCGTATAACCATCGAAGACTGTTGATGTGACGAATTCCTGAAAATTAAGAGGCGTTTAAGACAAAGAAATTGCTGGAGTCACCCCCCTTTTTTTTATCTAGTACCAACATACTTGATGTTAAGGAAAGATATTTTATAAGAAGGTTGGCTAGAGATTTTTTGTAAAAACACCAGCCCCACTCGGTTTATAATGAGAATATTTCCATTTTTTTTTTGATTCCATGTACTATTCTCATTATGTACATAAAGGAGGAGCCGTATGAGATGAAAATCTCATGTACGGTTCTGAAACGGAGATTCGTTGAATCGAATGACGACCGTAACGGATGTCCGCTCAATCCGAAGGAAATTATGCAGAAGCTTTACAAAATTATTATGAAGCTATGCGATTAGAAATTGATCCCTATGATCGAAGTTATATACTCTATAACATAGGCCTTATCCACACAAGAAACGGAGAACATACAAAAGCTTTGGAATATTATTTTCGTGCACTAGAGCGGAACCCGTTCTTACCACAAGCTTTGAATAATATGGCCGTGATCTGTCATTACGTGCGACTATCTCCACTATAGAAATAAAAAGGGAAAAGAAAAAAAGAGCAAATCTGTTAATAAATACTCGAAAAATAGGCTTTCTACATATGTATCGTTTAAAACAATGATTTTTATCA